AAAAAAGAATCGATCTCATTCAGATCATAATCTATATGGGATTTCCTAAATTATTAATTGAAGATAAACCCCGAAGAGTCGAAGAATTACAGATGAATGTTCAAAAAGAACTTAATTGTGTCAATAGAAAACTCAACATTGCTATTACCCGAATTGCCAATCCGTATGGGCATCCTAATATTCTTGCAGAATTTATAGCTGGCCAATTAAAAAATCGGGTTTCTTTTCGAAAAGCAATGAAAAAAGCTATTGAATTAACTGAACAAGCGAATACAAAAGGAATTCAAGTACAAATTGCAGGACGTATCGATGGAAAAGAAATTGCACGTGTTGAATGGATCAGAGAAGGCAGAGTTCCTTTACAAACAATTGAAGCTAAAATTGATTATTGTTCCTATACAGTTCGAACTATTTATGGGGTTTTAGGAATAAAAATTTGGATATTCGTAGACGAAGAATAAAAAAACTTTATTTGTCTTTACATTTTATCCAACGATAAAAAACGAAAACTATGTAGTATAACACTATAAACTAATAAAAATCAAAAATTGTAGTCTTCTTTTTTATGTTTAAGAAAAAAAATCCAGCAATTCTATAAGGTTGAATAAACATTTCCATGAAAACTCCTTTGATATAATTGCTATGCTTAGTGTGCGACTCGTTGGTTTAGGATTAGATTAAGATAAAAAAAAAAAAGAACTTACCTATAAGAGCAACTAATAACTATAGCATTAATAAATAACCTAAGCAACTCATTGCTTCGCATTATCTGGATCCAAAAAATTAGTCAAGATATGATAGGCTGATCATATCATTGTAGCAACTGACTTAAAAAAAAAGAATAAAGAAAGATGATTATTAAGTTATGAAAGGTAATCAAAAAGTATGCGGATAAATGGAAGGATGAAAGAAAGAGCGAAAAAATAGAATATTAATGATATATGATTCCAATTTGGAAAATCTATGAGGTCACTGTAAGAAAAGCAATGTAATAAAGCATCAATACAGATTCATTCATAATAATAAATCTGTTCCGAAAACAAAAAATTAAGAGCCTTGAGCCAATAAAAACTGAGAAAATTGACTCAAAAAAAAAAAAAAGTGAAATTCAAAATTTCATGTAAAAGCTCCATTGTAGAATTCAGGCCTAATGATTAATCAAGAAGCGATGGGAACGACGGAACCCATGAATATATAGGATTCTAGTGAAAAAGAAATCTTAGTAATTCATCGGACAGGATGGCGGAATAAACCAGAAACTTTATTATCTATTCTGATTTTGATTCTAAGACCTCGGGGGATAAACAGCAAATAGATATTGAAAGAGTAAATATTCGCCGGCGAAAAATTTATTACTTTTTTTATTTGAAAAAAAAAGTAATAAAAGATGAAAAAAACAACGAAAAAGATAAAATAAGGATTTGTTATAATATTCTAACTCTAACAAAAACTACATTTGTAATGATGATATTACGTTATTTTTAAATAAATAGAAATAAAATTAACCTTTGATTCTATTTTTAAAAAGACATACACAAATTTAGAAGAGATAAAATGAAATAAAAAAAACCATGATTAATAGGATTAATCATTAACTACATCTATATCTTAATTAGTCCTTTTATTCGCGAGGAGCTGTATGAGAAGAAACTCTCACGTCCAGTTCTGTAGTAGAGATGGATAGAAAAACCCATCAACTATAACCCAAAAAGAACCAGATTTCGTAAACAACATCGAGGAAGACTAAAAGGAATATCCTCTCGTGGGAATCGTATTTGTTTTGGCAGATATGCTCTTCAAACACTTGAACCCGCTTGGATCACATCTAGGCAAATAGAAGCAGGGCGACGAGCAATGTCACGAAATGTACGACGTGGTGGAAAAATTTGGGTACGTATATTTCCAGACAAGCCTGTTACAGTAAGACCCGCGGAAACGCGTATGGGTTCTGGGAAAGGATCCCCAGAGTACTGGGTAGCTGTGGTTAAACCAGGTAAAATCCTTTATGAAATGGGTGGTGTGCCAGAAAATATAGCCAGAAAAGCTATTTCAATAGCGGCATCAAAAATGCCTATAAAAACCCAATTCATTATTTCTGAATAGGAATATAGAATGAAAAAACTAAATAACATTTAAGAATAAAAAGATTATAAGTTTTCTTTTTTTTTTTTGACAAACAATATTTTTTTACTTCGTCCTTTGCATTAAAAGAAGAGATACAAAAATATGATTCAACCACAAACCTATTTGAATGTAGCCGACAACAGCGGGGCTCGAAAATTGATGTGTATTCGAATAATAGGAGCTAGTAATCGTCGCTATGCTCATATTGGTGACGTTATTGTTGCTGTAATCAAGGAAGCAATCCCAAATACTCCTTTAGAAAGATCAGAAGTGATCAGAGCTGTAATTGTACGTACTTGTAAAGAACTCAAACGTAACAATGGGACGATAATACGATATGACGACAATGCCGCAGTTGTCATTGATCAAGAAGGAAATCCAAAAGGAACTCGAGTTTTTGGGGCGATCCCACGGGAATTGAGACAATTAAACTTTACTAAAATAGTTTCATTAGCTCCTGAGGTATTATAAGACCTAAATATCGATAGTTAGTATAGGATAGGATTCAAAAAATGGTATTAAAATAAAATTAATTCTAATTAATAGATTGTGTATCACGCATATACCCTTAATAATTTTATATATTAATAATTGAATTCATATATTAATATATAATTAGTCTCTATTTATATATAAATAAAAGAAAAATAACATGTTGATTATATCAAAATTATAGAACAATTAAGGAATTTTAACTTATCATGGGGAAAGACACTATTGCTGATATAATAACCTCTATACGAAATGCTGACATGAATAGAAAAGGAACAGTTCGGATAGGATCGACTAACATCACCGAAAGCATTGTTAAAATACTTTTACGAGAGGGTTTTATAGAAAACGTAAGGAAACATCGCGAAAACAATCAATATTTTTTGATTTTAACCCTAAGACATAGACGAAATAAGAAAGAATCCTATAAAACTATTTTAAATTTAAAGAGAATAAGCCGACCGGGTCTACGAATCTATTCTAACTCTCAGCGAATTCCACGAATTTTAGGCGGAATAGGAATTGTAATCCTTTCGACTTCTCAAGGTATAATGACAGATCGAGAAGCGCGACTAAAAAGAATCGGCGGAGAAATTTTGTGTTATATATGGTAATACTTCTAATATCAAAATTGGATATCCGGAACTTACCATTTGTGAAAAAAAAAAGGGGGTTGTGTAATACCACCCCTGCTAAAAAGTTTAGAATGTTTTACCCCGAATGAAATTAAAGAAAAAAAAATGAATTAATGAAAGTTTTCTTTATGAATCACTTCCGAACGACATGGTTCAGTTTTGTTTAGATACTAAAGATTTTAGGTCATGCTTCTGAAAGGATTCGACATATTTTTGTATAGGTATACCTATAGGAGAAAAAGGTAAAAATTTTAGTAAGTTCTTAGGTATTAAATTAATCGGGGGACAGCCGCTTTCTAGACTCCATAACAAGGATGAAAATTAGTAAGTGGTTTTTTGAAATTCAACATTCCTTTCACGAAGATACAATTCAAGATTCAAAAATATCAAGAAACCTTTTTTTCGGCCAAGAATAAGTATATTAAAAGAATTAAGGAATAACAACTATGAAAATAAGGGCTTCCGTTCGTAAAATTTGTGAAAAGTGTCGGCTAATCCGTAGGAGGGGACGAATTATAGTAATTTGTTCCAACCCGAGGCATAAACAAAGACAAGGATAATCTTTTTTAAAGGAAATAAAGGAAAGGGCACTTCCAAGGAGCTAGAAAAAAAGGCCCGTTTTGGCATGAAATGGATATATCCATATATTTCTTGTGATATGAAAAAATATGGCAAAACCTATATTAAGAATTGGTTCACGTAAAAATACCCGCAGTGGTTCACGTAAAAATGTACGTAGAATACCAAAGGGAGTTATTCATGTTCAAGCAAGTTTCAACAATACCATTGTGACCGTTACGGATGTACGGGGTCGGGTGATTTCTTGGTCCTCCGCGGGTACTTGTGGATTTAGGGGTACAAGAAGAGGAACACCTTTTGCTGCTCAAACCGCAGCAGGAAATGCTATTCGAGCAGTAGTGGATCAAGGTATGCAACGAGCTGAAGTAAGGATAAAAGGCCCTGGACTGGGAAGAGATGCAGCATTACGAGCTATTCGTAGAAGCGGTATACTTTTAAGTTTCGTACGAGATGTAACCCCTATGCCACATAATGGTTGTAGACCCCCTAAAAAACGACGTGTATAGAACTAAATAAAGGCTGAAAGGGTTTCAAGAGAAATAAATGATTCAATTATCTGATCAAATAAAATTACTATGGTTCGAGAGAAAGTCAAAGTATCTACTCGGACACTACAGTGGAAGTGTGTTGAATCAAGAAGAGACAGTAAGCGTCTTTATTATGGACGCTTTATTCTGTCTCCACTTATGAAAGGTCAAGCCGACACAATAGGCATTGCGATGCGAAGAGCTTTACTTGGCGAAATAGAAGGAACATGTATTACACGTGCAAAATCTGAGAACATACCACATGACTATTCTAACATAGTAGGTATTCAAGAATCAGTACATGAAATTTTAATGAATTTGAACGAGATTGTATTAAAAAGTAATCTATATGGAACGCGCAACGCGCTTATTTGTGTCCAAGGTCCCGGATATATAACTGCTCGAGACATAATTTTACCGCCCTCTGTGGAAATCGTTGATAATACACAGCATATAGCTACCTTAACGGAACCAATAAATTTGTGTATTGGATTAAAAATCGAGAGGAATCGCGGATATAGTCTAAAAATGTCCAATAACTTTGAAGATCGAAGTTATCCTATAGATGCTGTATTCATGCCTGTTCAAAATGCGAATCATAGTATTCATTCTTATGGGAATGGGAATGAAAAACAAGAGATTC